GATTTTCACAAAAAAATATCTTTTTTTTATCTCCCGAACCCCAAAGGAAGATCTTTCTTTGATGAAAAATTTTCTATTTTTTTTGTTATAATTGATCGGCCATACCTAATACTGCAATACTATAAATGAAAATGAAATGACTCGCTATTAACTCGTTTTCTGGGTCATAATCATAAGATTCTATTATGTAGGAGAGATGGCCGAGTGGTTCAAGGCGTAGCATTGGAACTGCTATGTAGGCTTTTGTTTACCGAGGGTTCGAATCCCTCTCTTTCCGTACCTTCACCTAATTTACGAACGTTACTGATCACAATGTATCAAATAAGAATGGATACTATTATTCCAACAGTTAGACCTTTCTTTGCTATAGATTCTCTATTCCTAATTGTAATTGCTGTAGTACGGAAAATACTGGAAAGAGTGGTCGAGGCATGAAAATTTCCCCCGGTCCTTTTATGATACCTGAACGGGAGAGGAGAAAAATCCAGATCGAGTCCCTTAATCTTAATATCTTAAGTCAATTTACTTCGGCGAAAAGGGGGTAAAATTCTCCGAACCTTTGTTCCTTGTTGTTTTGTTTTAGTTAGGTTCAAGTCTGACGAGAATAATATTCTACGACCAGCAACTCATTGATTTTCAAACCAACCCACTTACTATCTATTATTTGATTGACTAATCCTTTATATTGGGATGAGTGAAGAGTCAAATGATTTGGCAATTCCTCATGGGGGGACGAATCAAAATAATTTTGAATCAGAGCTCTGGATTTTTGCTCATCCCTTGTCGTAATAATATCTCGGGGTTTGCAGCGATAACTTGGTATATCTACTATACGACCATTAACTAAAATATGTCTATGGTTAACTAATTGTCGGGCTCCAGGAATGGTCGAAGCCATACCTAATCGAAAAAGGATATTATCCAAACGCATTTCAAGTAATTGTAGTAAAACCTGACCTGTTGAGCCTTTGGCTTTTCCAGCGATACGAACGTATTTAAGTAATTGCCGCTCTGTCAGACCATAATGAAAACGCAATTTTTGTTTTTCTTCTAGACGAATACGATACTGAGATCTTTTCCCGGAACGCGATTGGTTTCGAAGATCACTTCCGGGCGCAGGCCTTTTACTAGTAAGTCCCGGTAAAGCCCCCAGACGGCGTATTTTTTTAAAACGAGGCCCTCGGTAACGAGACATAAATACTCCTTAATTTTATTGAAATGAAATTTTACAGAATAAACCTAAATTAAGACTGAACTAAACGATAAACGAAGCGACATCTACTGAAGTATTGTACTCCAAAAAAAGAATGAGATGAATTGTATCAATATCCAGACTTTATAGACTTTTTTGTATATATATATATATATAGGAAATTAGTAGGAGGTTTGGGATACTTTTTTCCAGATTTGTTCGATAGAGATATAACAGTTCCTACCAGTTTTTTTTTTATTCTTTTTTATTCTTCTTTTTTATTCATAGTAGGAAGTTCTTACGTCATAATAGATCAGGGACCAGAAGAGGGAAAAAGTCTTTTTCAATATTCCTTGATTTCAAGGAGACATTATTCATCATGTAAAAGTACAAAAAAAAATAGAACTAAAGAAAGAAAAGCCGACTATCGGAATCGAACCGATGACCATCGCATTACAAATGCGATGCTCTAACCTCTGAGCTAAGCGGGCTTACATAACAAAATTTTGTTGTGCATAGGAATTTCCTAAACCGCTGGGGGCTTAGTTAGCTATTCATAATTTCTAATAAATATAGATATATAATAAATATAAAATAATAAAAAGTTATGTTATATGGTTATATATTATAATGATTAGAATACATATAAATAAAAAAAAATTATATATCATAATAACATAATACTATTACTATTATAATATATAATATATTTTCTATAATATCTTAATATATCTATAATATATAAATAGTAATTATATAGAAAATATAGTATATAGATATATAGAAAATATATAATAGACATGAATTAAAATGACATAAAAGGAAATAAATAAAAAAGATAACTCATCTATTTATATGCAATAATATATTAAATTTTAATATCAAATCAATGAAAATAATATAATACAAACAATTATATTATATTTATTTATATTATATTATTTATATTATATAAAATAATATAAAAATAAAATAGAATTTCATTTTTGAATTCAAAAATATGACATTTAAAATTCTTATTTTTAGATTTTCTAATTATAAATTCTAATAGAAATATTATTCATAATTTCTAATAAATATAGATATATAATAAATATAAAATAATAAAAAGTTATGTTATATGGTTATATATTATAATGATTAGATTATAGTACTTCATTTATAGTAAAATGAAAATCAAAAGAATTTTATTCTATTATGGGTCGGTCCTAAGACAAAAAAGAATCGACCGTTCGAGTATTCCAAATATCACGTAAAGAGTGAGAGGAAAGGGGGGCATATATATGTAGTATATATCCATCCATATTGAATTGCAGATACATCAATAATAGAATCATTTCTGATTGGAACAAATGCTGGTCTTCTGAGAAAGATAAAAGTGGATAGAAAAGTAATCACAAACAAATAGGAGGAGACATTTTTTTCTATATTTTTCTATATAGGAATCCGTATCTAAAAAAAACTCAATGGTTCTAGCATAACTGAAAGAAGGAAGGGGATGGCATCCCAATGAGAGCGTAAAAAGGGGGGATATGGCGAAATTGGTAGACGCTACGGACTTGATTAGATTGAGCCTTGGTATGGAAACCTACTAAGTGATAACTTTCAAATTCAGAGAAACCCTGGAATGAAAAATGGGCAATCCTGAGCCAAATCCTGTTTTCAGAAATAAGGGGGGATTCAGAAAGAAAAAAAAGGATAGGTGCAGAGACTCGACGGAAGCTGTTCTAACGAATGGAGTTAACTGCGTTGGTCAAGGAATCTTTCTATTGAAACTCCGGAAAGGATGAACCAATATACATAGGAAAGGATGAACCAATATACATACGTAGACGTACTGAAATAGCAAAGATTAATGAGATCCGAATCCGTTTTTTTATTTTTTATACGAAAGATTGAAAAATTATTGTGAATCGATTCCAAGTGGAAGAAGAAAATATTCACTTTTCAAATCAGTCACTCTATAGTCTGATAGATCTTTTGAAGAACTAACAAATTGGACGAGAATAAAGATAGAGTCCCATTCTACATGTCAATATCAATACCGACAACAATGAAATTTATAGTAAGAGGAAAATCCGTCGACTTTAGAAATCGTGAGGGTTCAAGTCCCTCTATCCCCAATAAAAGGTTGGTTTTACTTCCTAACTATCTTTTTTTTTTTGCAGCGGTTCAAAATTCGCTATGTTTTTCATTCACTCTACTCTTTCACAAACACAAAAAAACTTGGCAGAGAAATGTTTCTCTCTTATCACAAGTCTTGTGATAAGAGAAATGTTTCTCTCTTATCACAAGTCTTGTGATATGTACGATATACATACAAATAAACATCTATGAGCAAGGAATCCCTATTTGAAACATTCACAGTCCATATCGTTAGTTTGAATTGAACTTAATTCAAAAAAGTATTCTTTTTGAAGATCAAAAAAATTCCAGGGCCTGGGTAAGAGTTTGTAATGCTTTTTTAATCTATTTAATTGAATTGACACAGGCCCAAGCCTTTTAGTAGTATGGGAATGATGCATCGGGAAGAGTCGGGATAGCTCAGTTGGTAGAGCAGAGGACTGAAAATCCTCGTGTCACCAGTTCAAATCTGGTTCCTGACATGTGGTTAATTTAATATAAAAATATAAATATAATAATGATACTGGATACTCATATAAATATAATAATGATACTGGATACTCATAAAAATTCTCGTTATATATGTTCGTTACGTTAATAGCCTAGATCATGATACATGCTTATCTTATCCATTTGTGTATCTAGAGATATATCCCTTTAGGTGTCTAGAGATATGCCTTTGTAGATGAGTAAAGTAAAGAATAGAATATATTCTATTTTCTAATTATAGAATATATAGGATAGGAAAATAATAGGTAAAGAAAAAAAATGTGTCCTCTTCTTTTTTGTTTGTTCATAAGATGCCCCCTTTCGTTTACAAAGAGTGTTAATAGTTCATACATATCCGAAAAGTGAATTTTTTATTCTATTTCTTTATTCCCCTCTATGTTACTTTCTAGAACCCATATAAATGTATAAATGATGTGCGCGGTACAAAGTTCATGGCGCAGAACTTTTTTTTTTTTGCGCATCCATAATATGAATGAGAATCCAATGACTCTATTTGATCTAGAAAAAATGTAAAAATATTCCGCGAATACTCGGAATCATAGAAGTGAAGAAAGATGAGTTTCTTATCATTCAATGAGCATCTTGTATTTCATAGAAATTCGGAGCAATATAATCCTTACGTAAAGGCCATCCTATCCAACTTTCAGGCATCAAAATACGTTTCAGGCGTGGATGATTATTATAAGAGATTCCCAACATATCATAAGATTCCCGTTCTTGAAAATCGGCGCTTTTCCAAATCCAGAAAACAGACGGAATTCTAGGATTCCTCCTTGGGGCAAATACTTTTATGCAAACCTCTTCTGGTTGATCCACACCATACTGTATTCTCGTAAGATGATACACACTAGCTAACAGCCCGCCTGGTGCTACATCATAGGCACACTGGGAGCGTAGATAATTGTAACCATATACATATAAAATGACAGCAATGGAGTGCCAATCCTCAGGCTTTATTTGTAACGTTTCTATTCCTTGGTAATCGAAGCCCAAAGATCTATGAACTAGCCCATGCTTGACTAGCCAAGCAGACAAACGACCCTGCATCTTTTTGATTTCTCCCAGATTCTTATAAGTATTTCACATTTACGATGAAATTTATGAAAAGTGACCCGCCTTTTGTTATTCTGTACAAAAGCATCCTACCTAATTCACTAATTCACTAATTCGTGGG